TGCCATTGGACTGCCCAATCAAATTCGTCGTAAGACTCATAATGATCAACTTTACGAAGATCCCATTGTATTCCGGAAGCTCGTAACATTGGTCCTGATAAACCCCAATTTATTGCCTCCTCTCCGATAATAACGCCCACTCCTTCAACTCGTTCTAAAAAAATAGGATTCCGCGTAATAAGCTTTTGATATTCAGTAACCTTTGTTAAAAAATAATCACAAAAATCCAAACATTTATCTATCCAGCCATGAGGTAAATCAACAGCCACTCCTCCGATACGAAAATAATTATGCATCATTCGCATACCGGTGGCAGCTTCGAATAGGTCGTATATCAATTCTCTTTCTCGAAAAATATAGAAGAAAGGGGTCTGTGAGCCAATATCTGCCATAAAGGGGCCAAGCCATAACAAATGCGAAGCTATACGACTTAACTCCAACATAACGACTCTGATATAGCTGGCCCTTTTAGGTACTTGAATATTGCCTAACTGTTCTGGTGCATTTACAGTTATTGCTTCTGTGAACATAGTAGCTAAATAATCCCAACGTGTTACATAAGGTAAATATTGTATAATTGTTCGGTTTTCCGCAATTTTTTCCATCCCTCTATGTAAATAACCCAATATCGGTTCACAGTCAATAACATCTTCACCATCTAGCGTAACAATGAGTCGAAGAACACCATGCATTGAGGGGTGCTGAGGACCCATATTAACTATCATAAGGTCATTTCGTGTAGCTGGTGCAGTCATAGGTTTTTCCCGATTCATTCTTCCATGAATTGCTGAAAGCGAAAAGAAGTTCATCAAAATTTAAGTGAAAAATTCAAAACGAAACAACTCTTCAAATTAACGAATTTTTGTTTCTCGAATAGCCAACCAACCAATTAATTCTTTATAGCGTACTCTATCTTTTTTTGACAAATAAGCCAGCAGCCTTTGACGTTTTCCTAGAATTTTACGCAGACCCCTCTGAGATAAATAGTCTTTTTTGTGCAATTTCAAATGTGAAGTAAGTCTCCGTATCCTATTGGTGAAACCTGCTACTTGAAATTCAACAGAGCCCTTGTTGTCTTTGTTTTCCTCTTTCAAAATAATTGCGCTAAATGGATTTTTTATCATAAACCCCCCCCTTTTACATATATTAATTTTCTCGATCAGTAATAGTAATAATAATATCCGTCATTTACATAAGAACATAAGAATATGAATTTCTTTATAGACTCCCGATTTTATCAATTAAAACGAATCAATCGAAATTCAAATTTCGATTCGGGCAGGTATAAAAAGGGGATGGTCCATTTTTATACCCACAAAGGCGAATAATTTAGTCCTAAAATTACGAAGATTCCGTTGCTCCATTTATAGATTTTATCCTAACTAATTGATACGTCATTGACTTAGTATCATAATATCGTCTAGTAGACTGGGCTGTAAAACAGGGCATATGTGCAGCTGTTTGCTTTCGTAGAATATATAGTAAAAATGGATTATCAACGAATTTTTAATTGTGGATATATCCTTAACATACTGAAATGGCTTCCATTATTGGTATCAAACCAATAGCGATTCATACAAGCTAAGTCTTCTAATCGATAATTAGGCCAAAGAAAGAACTTTAATTTAATTAATTCGTTTTTATCTCTATCAAGATGTTTACTTTCATCCAAAAAAGGATTTCCACTTTTTATGTTCTTCTTGTTGTAAAATACTGGATTTCTATCCACAGCATTTCTATTCTTTGAATTGAAATAAATTAGAATTCTCAATTCTCTACGACGTCTAGACGATAAAATCTTTTCAGGAACAAGAGAATCATAATGGTTTTTGTCTCTATTTCGAGTTATTCTTTGATATCTTGGAGTGGATTCATCAAACTTGTGTTTATCAATATATCTTCGTTCTCCGTATCTTTGATTAGTTTGGTACTTACTCTTATGAACCACGGAAGTACCTATGGTTTGATACATAATAAAGTGGCCATCATTTTTTACAGACAGACGAATGGGTTCGATAATAAAAACTCCCCCTTTCTTTAATTCTCTAAGAGTTAAATTCTTCTGAATCAGCATTAGATCCAGACTTATTTCTCTCTTTTGAATAGACGCGATTGCAGTATTTCTTGGATTTCTCAGTCCAAGCAAGTAACAATATATCTTCATATGATTGATTATTCTCTGATTTAAACTCTGAATTAAACCGTCGTCCATTATCCATTGAAAAAGCAAATGCCCTTTTTGTAAGACATATATTCCTGCTTTCGTCTTATTCTTGATCTTGTATTGGTTTTTCGTTTTATCTTTTTTCATGGCCGATTCCGCATAATCTTCTTCAATATATTTTTTTTGATTCGGCGGTCTAAAAAAATTCCATTTTTGCCTTCCATTGATGTTTTTATTGTCACTAACATTAAAATTTAAAAGAAGTAATTTGCTCGGTATAATCCACGGTTTTTTTTTGTATACATTAGAAAGTTGTACAAATTCTGGGAAGAACCAAAGTTCCAGATTCGTCGATAGGAGGTTTAGTATTTCTTCATTCATTTCCATCCAATCAAAAAATCTTTTTTTGTGATTAAGCGTATTTATTTCTGAATCTTGATGAATCGTAAGAAAAAAAAGATCGTTTTTATCCATTTTTTGGTAATTCTTACCGCCAACCTTAGGTTTTTTATTACCGCTGGGATCCATTTTGATCCAGGCCTCAATATCGACTTTTTGTCTTAGAAAAAAATTGAGAATTCTCCAATCAAAATATTTTCTATCTGGATTTTTTTCCATATATAAAATATCGCCCTTTACTAGATAATTGTTGATAGGAATGTCCTCTAGTGTATCAAAGAATTTGTGTTTATGCGGGATGTAATTATAAGAAATCCTTTGGTTGTTATTTACTTGTAATGGTAATCCATAAAAAATATAGGAGTCCGCCTTCGTTTCATAATTAATAGATTTATATGAAAAAAGATCATATCTATAGTATTTTTGAAAATTCTCTTTTTGGTTTAGGTTTGGTAATGAATATGCTTCAAAATCTTTTTGTTCACCGAATTTGTAATGAAGTAATCGGCCCTTTTTATATGAATTCCATCTTGTTAAATCTTTATTTTGAGTCATACGGCCCCGATTGATTGTATTTCGCCATTTTTGTGGTATTAATCCAGACCATCTAATCCGCGATAAATTGTATTGATAATGACCTCTTAACCAGTTTTTCCATTGATTCGTTTCAGAACTTGGAAGTTTCATATGCCTTAATTCAGAATGAAATATTCCTTGTGTTCCAAAAGAATCCTTTATTGCAGTCTTAAGAAAAATAGATGTTCCATGAGATTCAAGAACAGATCTTAACTTATACAAATTAAGAATTCGCGTTTGTGATAATTTGTAAAATACATATGCTTGCGACAAGGAGGATAAGTCAAAAACAAGATGCGAATTCTTCTTACTATTCCTAATATTGTACAGTGCCCTTTTTATAGTCGAAATAAGGTGAATTGTATTTTTTTTAGTAATTTTTTCTTGGTTTATTTTGTTATTGTAAAAAAAAATGTCTTTATGAATAATTTTTTTTGTTAATTCAAGAACAAGTTGTCTATGTATTCTGGCAATATTAATGCTACATAGCAAGATCTCTATGTATATTTTTTCAATGAAATTTTTTAGAAAAAAATGTAATTTACAGATTAATCGAGTGTTTCTTCTTTTTAATATTTGCCAAATATTTTTTAGTGATTCTACACCATAACTTTTTTTGTTAGGACTACTTTTTATTCCTGGAGTTACTTTTTTTTCTTTTGTAATACTCTTTATTTGTTTTCTGATTGTGCTTGTTCTATCAGCAAAATTTTTCATTTTTTTTTCTCTCAGTGAATAATTTGTCCAATCCGTAGATCGAGTTTTCCTAAACAAGTCATGAATTGTCTGATTGAGAATTCTAGAATCTTTTTCTTGGTTAGTTTCACTGGATTCATATATTTCTCTCGATCTAAATAATATATTTGGATTGACTTTTGAAAGTTCTTTTTTTGTTCTTTTTATAAAACTAAATAAAACGTTTTTGATAACCCCCTCTTCTGTTTCTTTTGGGCTTTGTAGAAAGTTTTTTGTTCTTTCTTTTAAAACTCTTAGAACTTGAACATCCCTTTTTTTCACCCCTCTCATTTTTTTTTTTAGTTCCTTAAAAATGGGCTTAAAAAAGGAAGGTCTTTGGGGGGGAGAACCAAAGGGAAAGTCAGTTTGCATTCCCGAAGCCGTTAAAAAAAAAAAATTTTTTTCTTCTTTCTTCTTCTTTATTAGATCTTTATAAGAGTGTCGCAGCTTGGATCTGTGCCAAGGTTTCAAATAGAAAGGAAATAGTATTTTAATCTGAATACCTTCTGTTAACCAATTTTTCGGGAATTCGCTTTCTGATAATTCAACACCATCATAAGTACATTTAATATGCTTTTCTCTATTCCATTCCTGGAAATCCTCAGACCACTCGGGGGGTTGGGATAATAAGATACGCACAATATTTTTAACTATTATCAATGAAGGTAATAGAATGTATTTTCTAAGAATTGATTGAATTATTAATATTAAACCTCTTGTTGCTTGCGGATATGGAAAAAACTCCCAGATTTCCGCCAGTTCCATCCACGTGTGTTCCTTGTTTAGGGTCTCCTCTTCTTTCTTTTCTCTTTTTGTCTGTTCGTCCGTATAATCTTTTAATTCCGTACCTTTACCCATCCAATTTCTAAAAAGAAGTTTCATTCGTTCGGAGATATCAAAAGAAAAAAGGAAGGATTTTTTTATTCTGTCCAAAAAAAGTGGGGAATGCGCATTTGCTTGAAACAGTTCCCAAATAACAGTTTTACGCCTTTGAGCCCGCCCAGAACCTTTGATTATGTATCGACGAAAATCCGATTCTTGCGAATAGTATATCAGGGGCACCCAATCTAGTGGATCAACATTACGAGAATTCCTGGTCTTAAGGTTGGGATTCCACTTGGCAGGA